TTTCTATCGGTATCTATGGATTAATCACAAGTCGAAATATGGTTAGAGCCCTTATGTGTCTTGAACTTATACTGAATGCAGTTAATATAAATTTTGTAACATTTTCTGATTTTTTTGATAGTCGCCAATTAAAAGGAAATATTTTTTCAATTTTTGTTATAGCTATTGCAGCCGCTGAAGCAGCTATTGGGCCAGCTATTGTTTCCGCAATTTATCGTAACAGAAAATCAACTCGTATCAATCAATCAAATTTGTTGAATAAGTAGTATTGTATTATGTATTAATAAGCAGTATTAATCATATAAATTATAATATTTATATAGTCGAATTAACATGGATGGTACATAACGTATTGATCGTGTTTACAAAAAATGCAATAAATCAAAGGATCTTGGACCTCTCGCATGAGCCGATCCGGGAGCAGATTAATTATAAAAATTCTGGTAAATCATTGATTCATCTGGTGTCTAAATACTAAATATATGTATAATTCATTTACAAGTTTACTAGATCGAAAACTTATGATGTTCAAAAATTTATATATCCAATGTCACATTCAGTAAAGATTTATGATACGTGTATAGGGTGTACTCAATGTGTCCGAGCCTGCCCCACAGATGTATTAGAAATGATACCTTGGGACGGATGTAAAGCTAAACAAATTGCTTCTGCTCCAAGAACAGAAGACTGTGTTGGTTGTAAGAGATGTGAATCCGCCTGTCCAACGGATTACTTGAGTGTTCGAGTTTATTTATGGCATGAAACAACTCGAAGCATGGGCCTAGCTTATTGATTCCTTTCACAAATCCCACCTGAATACATTCATTTTTTTTACCGACAAAAATCCCCCTGCTCGAAAAAATAAAATAAAAAAATAGAATATCTTTTTTCGAGCACGGATTTTTCTGGTCCAAGTGTATCTTGTTTTTACTACGAATTATTTTCCTTGGTTAACAATATTGGTAGTTTTGCCAATATTCGCGGGTTCTTTAATTTTCTTTCTCCCTCATAGAGGAAATAAGGTAATAAGAGGGTATACTATATTTATATGCGTTCTGGAACTCCTTCTAATAACTTATGCCTTCTATTATCATTTCCAATTGGACGATCGATTAATGCAACTGACGGAGGATTCTAAATGGATCAATCTTTTTGATTTTTACTGGAGATTGGGAATAGATGGACTTTCTATAGGACCTATTTTGCTGACAGGATTTATCACCACTTTAGCTACTTTAGCGGCTCGGCCGGTTACTCGAGATTCCCGATTATTCCATTTCCTGATGTTAGCAATGTATAGCGGCCAAATAGGATCATTTTCTTCTCGAGACCTTTTACTCTTTTTCATCATGTGGGAGTTAGAATTAATTCCCGTTTATCTACTTCTATCCGTGTGGGGGGGAAAGAAACGTTTGTATTCAGCCACAAAGTTTATTTTGTACACTGCGGGAAGTTCCGTTTTTTTATTAATAGGAGTTCTGGGTATCGGTTTATATGGTTCCAATGAACCAACATTAAATTTTGAAACATCAGCTAATCAATCTTATCCAGTAGCACTGGAAATAATATTCTATATTGGATTTCTTATTGCTTTTGCTGTCAAATCACCAATTATACCTTTACATACATGGTTACCAGACACCCATGGAGAGGCACATTACAGTACTTGTATGCTTCTAGCCGGAATTTTATTAAAAATGGGAGCGTATGGATTGGTTCGGATTAATATGGAATTATTGCCCCGCGCTCATTCTCTATTTGCTCCCTGGTTGATTATAGTAGGCACAATTCAAATAATCTATGCAGCTTCAGCATCTCCCGGTCAACGTAATTTAAAAAAAAGAATAGCCTATTCCTCCATATCTCATATGGGTTTCATAATTATAGGAATTGGCTCTATAAGTGATATGGGCCTCAATGGAGCCATTTTACAAATAATCTCTCATGGCTTTATTGGCGCTGCACTTTTTTTCTTGGCGGGAACGAGTTTTGATAGAATACGTCTTGTTTATCTCGACGAAATGGGCGGAATGGCGATCCCGGTTCCAAAAATATTCACGACTTTCAGTATCTTATCGATGGCTTCCCTTGCATTACCGGGGATGAGTGGTTTTGTTGCAGAATTAATAGTATTTTTGGGACTAATTACCAGCCAAAAATTTGTTTTAATAACAAAAATACTAATTACATTTGTAATGGCAATTGGAATGATATTAACTCCTATTTATTCATTATCTATGTTACGCCAAATGTTCTATGGATACAAGTTTTTTAATGCTCCAAACTCTTCTTTTTTTGATTCTGGACCGCGAGAGTTATTTGTTTCGATCTCTATCCTTTTACCTGTAATAGGTATTGGTATTTATCCGGATTTCGTTTTCTCACTATCAGTTGACAAGGTCGAAGATATTATATCTATCTATTTTTATAGATAATTTTCATGAATAAAATAAAAAATCAAACAGCAATCCTATACTAATAATATACTATAATAATAAATAATATTAGGATGTTTTAAAAAATTCGTTGTACAATTAAAAAAAACAATAAAATAATAATTTTCTTCTCTTAAGTTTAACTTTAACTTAAGTTAAAAATAAAAAAATGAATTAGACTTTTAACCAGATTTGTTTGGCCTTTGTAAGAACCTTTTGAATCAAAGTAGTGATTCAAAAGGTTCTCGAAGGCTTACACAATGTTTTCTTATATATATGCTGTCCCATGTTTGCTTGTGTTCGTTAGGTCCTTTCTTCAGTTAGACGTTAGTGTAAATGAACCATAACTATGTAGCCCTATTCCTAATAGATTGACCCCAAAATAGCATATCCAAATTATAAGAAATCCCATCGAGGCTACAATTGCGGAATTTACACCTTCAAAATTTTTATTTGTTCGAATATGTAAATAAATCGCGAATATGGTCCAAGTAATAAATGCCCAAGTTTCCTTCGGATCCCAATTCCAATATGAGCCCCATGCCTCATTTGCCCATACTGCTCCCGAAAGAATACCTATGGTTAAAAAGATAAACCCTATACCAATAATACGATAACTCCAATGATCCAATTGTTGAATCAATTGAGATCTATAATAATTCCTAGAAGAGATCAAAGAAATGTTCCATAAAACGTTGTTTCTTTCATTCATGTATTGGATAGCATCAAATGAAAATGAATCATTATTCTTTTTCTCAAAAGCCCTTATGACTTTTCGAAATGTAATGACTATAAGAGCTACTGATAATAATGATCCACATAAAAGAGCTGCATAACCCAATACCATCATACTTACGTGCATCATTAACCAATGAGATTGTAGAGCGGGTACTAATATTACGGATTGATGTGTTTCAGTTAAAAAACCAGAAGTAGCAAAGCCTTGGGTAAAAATAATACTTGGCGCGGTTATTGCGCTTAAATGGTTTATATTTTTTTTGAAATACGGAACCATACAAATAATGGACAAACTCCACGAAAGAAAAATTAATGATTCGTATAAATCACTTAAGGGTAAATGTCTCGAATAAATCCAACGAGTAACTAATAATCCTGTTATACAGACAAAAGTAGTTTTTATGCCCTTTTCTGATGAATCATATAGTCCTGCGCTTTCATTAATTAATAAGATTATCAAACGAATTGAAATTACAATTGAAACAACCGAAAAGGATATATGAGTTAATATATGCTCTAAACTTGAAAATATCATAAAAAAATTTAAAATAAATAAAAAAGGGGGGGGGGGATTCTCGAAATTATAGGAATGGAAATTGGGAATTGAATTTATTATAGGACTTACTCTTTTATAAGATGCCATGCCGCCACTCGGACTCGAACCGAGATGCTCTAGCACTGCTTCCTAAGAGCAGCGTGTCTACCGATTTCACCATAGCGGCTTGTTCGAAATTATAATAACCTATTCTTATTTAATCGTCTAGGTTAAAGTACTCAATCATTCAATATTTTTTAGTTTTATAGGAAACATTTAAATTCATGATTTTTTATTATTTGTTTGATTTAATATTTAGAGTGTTAAGTTTATTTAACTTAACATTAATAAATTAATTAAATTGGGTTTGGGTTAGGTATTGGGCGTATCATATAAAAAAAGAGTTTTGATTTCTATCGTAATTGGACCCTACTTCAAATTAGAATAACCCGTTAAAAATTAATACTTAATACATATATTGATCTATCTTCCCCAGCCCAAGCAACTATAGGATCCATTTTTTTTGATGACCAAAATTGATACATTTCTCGTATAAAATATCCACCTAAATGGGACAAGAAGCTTTTATCAATGGATATTTTATACGAGGTATATAAGGTATATATAAGGATAAGGAGTATATATATTGATAATTATTGTTTAAAATGATTGTTCAGAAAATTACAAAACAAGTTTGAAACTAAAAAAAAAATGAGTTTCAACAACTCATTAATTTGAATTTGGATTAAAGATCTTATATTTGTTGTTCTATAAAAAATAGTATATATTATATAAATATATATTATATAAATATAATAAATAAATATAAAAAAGACAAAACTTTACTAAAAAGACAGTTGAAACTTTATATCTTGTATTTATTCTTTTTTTTGTCAAACAAAAAAGAATATCATTTTAAAAATTTAAGTATTAAGTATACAAAATAAGAATTATTTTACATAACATAATGGCAAAATGAATTCAATTTAATATTTATCCATTCAAAACATTAAGGAATGGGAATCATTACTTTTTTTTTCTTTTTTCTTTTTTTTAGTTTTTAAGTATAATTAATAATTATTATATATAATATATAAATTAAAAAATTAGAAACGAAATTAAAAATGAAACTAGACTTTTTTTAGAGTCAGAGATAGATTCAGATTATTCCATTAATTATTTATTTATTTCTTATTGTACAAAAAACTTTTTGAATTCCCTGTAGAAAGAGATTTCGCTAACGAAAAAGCTTTCAATGCTACCCAATACCCCTCCATTTTCCAAATATTTTTACGAATTCGTTTTTTTGATATAGAAGTGCGTTTTTTTGGAACTGCCATTAAAAAATTATGATAGAGTATTCATTTCTCTAGTTGGATGTGAAAGACATCTATTGTTCAAAACCAATTGTTCTTTACTTACTATCTAATTATCTATTTATAGTCTAAATTAGACTCTCGTCATAAAAAAAGAAAAAATATAAACCAAAGCGGTTGTTCCTTTATATTGTTTATTGTTTATTTTCATCGTGCTATATTTATACATGTAATAAAATACATCAAAAAGTTTAAGAAACCAATCCTTAATTCCCTTTATTTTTTTTTTAATTGCTTAATTAGCCAAACTTGAAAAAAGAGTGCACCTAATTAAGATTTTCAAATTCAAATGAGACTTGCAGTTAATGTGTTAAAGTATACATCATTTTTTTCTAAAGAAAAGTCATTTTTTTTTAGTAATTCCTTCAATCAATTCAAAACTGCATTGGTTAATGATTCTGAATAAACGAACTAAAAAAAACAGTTCTTATTTCCTTGAGTTAAGTTATGTATGGACTGTGTCTGTCTTTTATGAATCATATCAAAATAAAATACTCTTTTTGGTGTAATTATTTGTCCTTACTCTCTCCCGAGATTAAAATATTGTTAAAATATTGTATTATGTAAATTGTAATAATAATTGAAATTTTTATTTTTTGTAGCTTCATAAAATCTTACTTAAAAAAAAGAGTAAGTATTTATTTTTCAATAGTAGCTTGGTCATCTCATTTGACCAATTCAAACTTCTTGATTTGAAATATCTTGTTTTGTTTGAAGTATTTGGAAAAGATTTATAATAATTAAGAATATAAAATTTTATTTTAGTTTTATATATCTTAATTTTTTTATTAACTGATTCCTTTCAAAAAAAAAAATAAGAGCTGGTGAATCAGAAACAGTTAATTAAGAATAAAAGATTTTTATTTATTTATTTTTATGGAATATACATATCAATATTCATGGATCATACCTTTCATTCCAGTTATAATTCCTATGTTAATAGGAGTGGGACTTCTCCTTTTCCCGAAGGCAACAAAAAATCTTCGTCGCATGTGGGCTTTTCCTAGTGTTTTATTGTTAAGTATAGTTATGATTTTTTCAGCCAATCTGCCTATTCAGCAAATAAATAACAGTTATATCTATCAATATGTATGGTCTTGGACCATCAATAATGACTTTTCTTTAGAGTTCACCTACTTGATCGATCCACTTACTTCTATTATGTCAATCTTAATTACTACTGTTGGAATTTTGGTTCTTATTTATAGTGACAATTATATGTCTCATGATCAAGGATATTTGAGATTTTTTGCTTATATGAGTTTTTTCAATACTTCAATGCTGGGATTAGTGACTAGTTCTAATTTGATACAAATTTATATTTTTTGGGAATTAGTTGGAGTCTGTTCTTATCTATTAATAGGTTTTTGGTTTACACGACCGATTGCAGCGAATGCTTGTCAAAAAGCGTTTGTAACTAATCGTGTAGGGGATTTTGGTTTATTGTTAGGAATTTTAGGTCTTTATTGGATAACAGGCAGTTTCGAATTTCAGGATTTGTTTGAGATATTCAATAACTTGATTTATAATAATGAAGTTAATTTTTTATTTGTTACTTTGTGTGCCCTCTTATTATTTTCTGGTGCAATTGCTAAATCCGCTCAATTTCCCCTTCAGGTATGGTTACCTGATGCTATGGAAGGACCCACTCCTATTTCAGCTCTTATACATGCTGCTACTATGGTAGCCGCAGGAATTTTTCTTGTAGCTCGGCTTCTTCCTCTTTTTAGAGTTATACCTTACATAATGAATATAATAGCTTTGATAGGTATAATAACATTACTATTAGGAGCTACTTTAGCTCTTGCTCAAAAAGATATTAAGAGAAGTTTAGCCTATTCCACAATGTCTCAATTGGGTTATATGATGTTAGCTCTCGGTATTGGGTCTTACCGAGCTGCTTTATTTCATTTGATTACTCATGCTTATTCGAAAGCATTGTTGTTTTTAGGGTCTGGATCAATCATTCATTCAATGGAAGCAATTGTTGGGTATTCTCCAGATAAAAGTCAGAATATGGTTCTTATGGGTGGTTTAACAAAACATGTGCCGATTACAAAAACTGCTTTTTTTTTAGGTATACTTTCCCTTTGTGGTATTCCACCTCTTGCCTGTTTTTGGTCTAAAGATGAAATTCTTAATGATAGTTGGTTGTATTCACCGATTTTTGCAATAATAGCTTTTTTCACAGCAGGATTAACTGCTTTTTATATGTTTCGGATCTATTTACTTACTTTTGAAGGATATTTAAATGTTCATTTTCAAAATTACAGCGGCAAAACAAACAACTCGTTTTATTCAATATCTCTATGGGGTAAGGATAAGGATATAGAAGGGAAAAAAAGAATTCAAAAAAGATTTCGTTTATTATCTTTATTAACAATGAATAATAATAATGAAAGGATTTCTTTTTTGT